AGCTGGATTATTCGTAACTGCTTATTTACAATACAGACGTGGTGATCAGTTGGACTTTTAATTAATTAACATCTCGTTTTTTTACTGACCTCCTTCTTGCTTTCCTATGCGGGAGGTCTAATTCCGATTGCTGCTCAGTAATTTTGAACAGTGGAATTTTGACACAATCTAATAAACAAGAGTGAAATCACGCTCTGTAGGATTTGAACCTACGACATTGGGTTTTGGAGACCCACGTTCTACCGAACTGAACTAAGAGCGTTTTTCTTGTTTTTTTTCTAAAAAACGAAAAGGCTAGAAAGAGGGCATTCTTTAACCCGACTCGATTTTGTACGTATATACTATATCCTACATAGTATATCATAAATTTCAGAATTATATGTATGTCCGATTTTATTAAAAAAATCGATCAAAACAGATACCTCGTTACTGCTCAGAAGAGCAGTAATAGGTAGGGATGACAGGATTTGAACCCGTGACATTTTGTACCCAAAACAAACGCGCTACCAAGCTGCGCTACATCCCTTTCAATTGGTTTACAGTGTCATTGTAGAGAATTCCTGTCTTGTTTTCCACATCCTTCTTCTTTTTTTATTGGTATATCAAATTCATTTATTCTTTTTTCTCGTATTTCTCATATCAGATAACAAAGATATAATTAAAAAATTTATTTTTTTTTTACAAAAATTCTCTCAATTTAAATTTTACATAAAAAGGCGTTTACGTTTTCAAATGGAATCTATAAGATCGTTCTAGTAGACAATATTTAAATTATAATTTTGAAAGCGGGGGGACGGAAGTTACGTATACAAATACAAGAACTTCTTAATTACATGTACATCTGTAGTTATATATATTACTATATATAATATAATGTAATACAATAAAGAAGAAAGAAGGAGGATTTCAAATGCGAGATCTAAAAACATATCTTTCCGTAGCACCGGTACTAAGTACTCTATGGTTCGGTTCGTTAGCAGGTTTATTAATAGAGATTAATCGTTTATTTCCGGATGCATTAACATTTCCCTTTTTTTAATTCTAGTTATTAACATCAGAAAGGGGTTAAAATTTTAGAGATACAATCAACGACCGGGGACTCCCCCCCCCTTTTTTTCTAATTTATTATAAAAAATTAATTAGAAAAAAGGGGGGGGGGAGGTCATAAAAACGAGGGTTCAGGATCCAATTAAATTAGTAATAGAACGAAAAAAGTGTTGCTAGGGAAAGAGTATCCTATGAGATATTTAAAAAAATACTGTACAAAGATTTTCAATATAGTTTTCACAAAATCATTGTATTGTATTACTTAATTATTTTATTTTTATTTAATTACTAATTAATAAAATATTCATTGCAACGAAATATTTCAGAAATTTTTTTAGTTAACAGCTTCTATTTTTTTGGTTCTTGTTCTTTCTGGATCCTAAAATTAAAATAGAAGATTGAGGTGAATCATAAATCCAAAGGAGGTTTCATGGCCAAGGGTAAAGATGTTCGAGTAACAATTATTTTGGAATGTACCAGTTGTGTTCGAAATGATATTAAGAAAGAATCGGCGGGAATTTCCAGATATATTACTCAAAAGAATCGGCATAACACCCCCAGTCGATTGGAATTGAGAAAATTCTGTCCCTATTGTTATAAACATACAATTCACGGCGAAATCAAGAAATAGATCAAATTGAGTGTTTGTATGTCAACTTTTATTTTAAGAACAGGAATAATGCTCGTATCTATATATTATTACATATATATAAATATAAACAAATAAATCAATAGAAAGAAATCTAATCCTATATTTTTAATTCTATATAGAAACTCTATCCTATATAGAAATAGCAATCGTTTTTATTTTGATCCGACCAAAATAGGATTTTAGAGATAAGGAATAAAAAATTATGAATAAATCTAAGCGACTTTTTACTAAATCCAAGCGATCTTTTCGTAGGCGTTTGCCCCCGATCCAATCGGGGGATCGAATTGATTATAGAAACATGAGTTTAATTAGTCGATTTATTAGTGAACAAGGAAAAATATTATCTAGACGGGTGAATAGAGTGACTTTAAAACAACAACGATTAATCACTATTGCTATAAAACAAGCTCGTATTTTATCTTTGTTACCTTTTCTTAATAATCAGAAACAATTTGAAAGAAGTGAGTCGACCCCTAGAACTACTAGCCTTAGAACCAGAAAAAAATAGACTTATTCTTGAATTGAATAACAATTCCAATCTGAAGGAATTAAAAAAGAGATGAATGTTTTGTTTTGACGACTTTTTTATAATACTAATTTCTACTCTACCTTCCCCGAGCTCATTCTCCTTAGAACTCTATTTCAAAAATTTTCGTGGGTTTCTTCCAATCCCCTTATTTTTTTATGTCATTCGAAATTGTATAAAGACAACTCCTATTTAATAGAGCTATTTGTGCAAGTATTTTCCGATTAAGAAGTAATTGCTTCTTGTACAGATTGTGTATGAATTGGTTATAACTATAGAATACCCCCATTTCGTGAATTACGGCATTTATTCGAGTGATCCATAAACGGCGAAAATCTCTTTTTCTTTTACCCCTATCCCGATGAGCCGAAACTAAAGCCCTTATTCTCTGTTGAGTCATAGTTCGTGTAAGTCGTGAATGAGCCCCTCGAAAGCTTGATGCAAATAAACGAAGTTTTGTTCTACGCCTCCGAGCTATATATCCGCGTTTAATTCTAGTCATTGAATAAATCAAACTTTGATGAATAACTAATTCTTTTTTTAGTTATTCTTTTCCCCTTTACTAGTCTATTAATAATCAAACGAATTATTCCAATGTATAAAAAAAATTCCAATGGCTTTTGCTACTCTAACCTTCCCCACCACTATTTTTTGCTAGGTATTTTCCTTTGCTTTGAAAGGATAAATCCCCTTGATATAAAAAAATAGAATAACTACAAAAAGTAGTAAATAGAAATAGAATTGGATAAATAGTGGGTTCCATCGTTTCTATGGTTACTTCTAAAACGGTGAGGTCCTCTCTATACACCGGAGCTCCTTCTTTTAATTAATCAATACTATTGGTAACTTGCACAATTCACATTCTTTGGCTCTACCCCATGAATATTCCAGTAATAGGTCTTTCACAATGAGATCCCCTTTATACAGTAACGGTATTTCATTTTGAAAATTGATTTGGTCATTTACCCTGTTAGTCCGTTCTTTTCTTTTAAGAGTGGAATCTTTTTTCTAAAAAATGGAATCTCCCCCGCTTAATGGATAATCATTTGTTATCATTGGGGGTTTTCTAAAAAATGGAGTTGGTTGGATTTGCACCAATGTAAACCATAAGTTTCAGACACAATAGAATATATGAACGATCTATATTTTTTTAATAATGAATCGAGTTCCTCCATTCTATTTTATTCACAGGTACTGATCCGTGATATTTCAAAAAGAATTTCCTTTTTATGTCTCAGTCTATGATCTAAACGAGTCGCACATACACCCGAGTACATGTTCCTCGTCGCTGAGGGCATCCCCGAAGCGCTGGGGATTTCGTGACGTTTCGGATTGGCTGTCTTGTATTTCTAATAAGTTGTTTAATGGTTGGCATACGGAATCATATAAATAATGGGCTGGTTTAGATTAGTTCTAACCGGCTAATTCTGAATTACTTCTCTATCAAGATTCTCTTCAATATCAAAAAAATATTGAAGAGAATATGAAAGTAAACCTTTAATCTAAAAAGATATAAAATTAGAAATTGTAGATTTGTATGAAATCGCTCCTATGTTTTATTGAACCGCTACAAGATCAACAATTCCATGAGTTTGGGCTTCTGTTGCTGACATAAAAACATCCCTTTCCATGTCTTCGGATACAACCCATATAGGTTTGCCCGTTCTTTGTACATAAACCCTTGTGATGGTTTCGCGAAGTTTTAGTAATTCTTCCGCTTCCAAGATAAATTCTCCCGTTTGTGCCTCATAAAACGAACTTGCGGGTTGATGGATCATTACCCTGATGATATAGTTTCTATTTCGCAGAATGAGGCGGGATAAAAAAAAAAAAAACAGAGAAAATTGAATAACCGTACAGGCTTTTTTGTGCATTGCATACGGCTCCACTATGGAATTGACTTTTTTTACCTTTCCTTTTGGCGAAAGAAAACAAAATATAGGTTGTATTATACGCAGATCCAAAAATCATCCAATTACCATCCTTCTTTTTTGTAGAAGTTAAAAAAATACTATGATGGTTCCGTTGCTTTATATATCATTTTTTTGATTCAGCAATCCCAAAGTGTCTTTTTTTTTATAAATTTTGTAAATAAGCTTCCGGTGTGAAAACAAAGTTTGTGACGCTGAAATGTGCCCAAATAGGTAAGATATCATTTGAAATACCTCTTCCTTATCTCATACTACTCTTTCAATATATAATCTAATTTTTTTTAATCTAAAAAATTTCATATTGAATTCGAAGTGCCATGCTATTATTACTTAACTAATTCATATTTCCGATGGCGAAGGCATAGTATTTTTTCTCGAAAATAAAAAACTCATTGGCGCCAAGCGTGAGGGAATGCTATACGTTTGGTAATTGCCCCTCCGACCAGGATAAAGGATGCTATTGAAGCGGCCAATCCCATGCATATTGTCTGTACATCGGGTCGCACAAATTGCATAGTATCATAAATAGCCATTCCAGATATTACCCATCCACCAGGAGAGTTTATAAACAAATAAAGATCTTTGGTATCCTTTTCTATACTGAGATATATCATAAGACTAATAAGTTGATTCGAGATTTCGGTATCAACCTCTTGGCCTAAAAAAAATAATCTTTCTCGATAAAGTCGGTTGATTAGGATAAAATTTTATTCCTTAGGAGCCGTACAGGCACCTTTTGGTGCATACGGTTCAACAAAAATTGTGAAAAAATCAATGTGTCGATTCCAACCTCCCCTTTTTTCATAGAAGGTTTTTCTTTCTAACTTATAACGGAAGGGCTTGCTCCCAAAAGTAAAAGAAATTTTTAGTTTTGGCGCCTTTTATTAGATATTATAATCCTCTAATAAAACGATTGATTAAGCCTGTCAGACTCATTTGATTCATTGATATTTTTTTTTCATCGAGGTTCAGTTGAAATGGCGATGGTTTTTTCTTGTTCCTGAATGGGCTTTTTACTTTTTTTTATTCCATTTTTTAGGTTTATGCTCTACCCCGAGTAAAAGGAAAAATTTGCCCGATTTTGATTTGCACATATAGGACAAATAAACTAAATACCGCGTCTTTTTTTACTACTCCTTCGTTTTTTTTCAATTCATTTCTTTCACATGTCTTCTGTCAAATAGTCAACAAATTTTGAATTATTTTATTTGAGCAACAGTTTTAGATAACCCTGTTTCAAATTTTTTATAGAATTTTTATCAGAATTTTGCATATCATATTAAGTAGTTAATTATAAAAATATTATATATTAATTATCAATTGGGTTTTTGCTAAACGGAGCCTGGATACTTCATTTTATTAGTCCGATCACGTAAACCATAAAAAAATTTGATAATCTAATATCAATCTAAATACTCCCTGCATTTAATTCCATTTTATTTTTTGCGCTTCGCGTTACAAATTTTTGATAATTCAATCAATCGTTTCGAGCGAAACAGAGGATATCTCGATCGAGGGAGAAAATGGGGAAATCCCATATAGCCCGATATATCTGACAAGTCGCACTATATGTCAACCCAAGATGTATCTCCTTCTCCAGGACTTCGAAAAGGTACTTTTGGAACGCCAATAGGCATGAAATGAAAAAAAAAGAGAATGAAGTTCTCTATTTCACTTTGATGTGGAAACGTAAGATTGGGGTTTCGGTTTTTAATACTATTATCCTTTTTTCCTACTTTATTAATCATATTTCAATTAATTATATTTAATACATAAGTTGAATAAGCTTAAATAAAATATAAAATAAAAGTAAAGTAAGAGAGAATGAATAAAACTAAAGGAAATTTTTTACGAACGGGCTTCTGAATGATCAATAACAATAGCTATCTTGGTTCATATAAAATAGGATTCACCCCCATTGCGTATTGGTACTTATCGGATATAGAATAGATCCGCTTCCCTTTTTTCTATGAATTGAATTGTTCCATTATTACTAACAGAATAGAACAAATATTAATCCTTTCTCCGAAAAAATTACCTAAAAAGGGGGGGTACGTAGCATAGTTTTTTCCAATGCAATAAAGTTACATAGTGTCTATTTTTCGTTGATAAAGGGGTATTTCCATGGGTTTGCCTTGGTATCGTGTTCATACTGTTGTTTTGAATGATCCCGGTCGTTTACTTTCTGTTCATATAATGCATACTGCTCTAGTTGCTGGTTGGGCCGGCTCGATGGCTCTATATGAATTGGCAGTTTTTGATCCCTCCGACCCCGTTCTTGATCCAATGTGGAGACAAGGTATGTTCGTTATACCTTTCATGACTCGTTTAGGAATAACCAATTCGTGGGGCGGTTGGAATATTACAGGAGGGACTATAACGAATCCGGGTCTTTGGAGTTACGAAGGGGTAGCCGGAGCACATATCGTGTTTTCTGGCTTGTGCTTCTTGGCAGCTATTTGGCATTGGGTATATTGGGATCTAGAAATTTTTTGTGATGAACGTACAGGAAAACCTTCTTTGGATTTACCCAAGATTTTTGGAATTCATTTATTTCTTTCAGGAGTGGCTTGCTTCGGTTTTGGCGCATTTCATGTAACAGGATTATATGGTCCTGGAATATGGGTATCCGACCCTTATGGACTAACCGGAAAGGTCCAACCCGTAAACCCGGCGTGGGGCGTGGAGGGTTTTGACCCTTTTGTTCCGGGAGGAATAGCCTCTCATCATATTGCAGCAGGGACGTTGGGTATATTAGCGGGCCTATTCCATCTTAGTGTTCGTCCGCCTCAACGTCTATATAAAGGATTACGTATGGGCAATATTGAAACCGTCCTTTCCAGTAGTATTGCTGCTGTCTTTTTTGCAGCTTTTATTGTTGCTGGAACTATGTGGTATGGTTCTGCAACTACTCCTATCGAATTATTTGGTCCTACTCGTTATCAATGGGATCAGGGATACTTTCAACAAGAAATATATCGACGAGTTAGTGCTGGACTGGCTGAAAATCAAAGTTTATCAGAAGCTTGGGCTAAAATTCCTGAAAAATTAGCTTTTTATGATTATATTGGTAATAATCCAGCAAAAGGGGGGTTATTCCGAGCGGGTTCAATGGACAATGGGGATGGAATAGCTGTTGGATGGTTAGGACACCCCGTCTTTAGAAATAAAGAAGGGCGTGAACTTTTTGTACGCCGTATGCCTACTTTTTTTGAAACATTTCCGGTTGTTTTGGTAGACGGAGACGGAATTGTTAGAGCCGACGTCCCATTTAGAAGGGCAGAATCAAAATATAGTGTCGAACAAGTAGGTGTAACTGTTGAGTTTTATGGTGGTGAGCTCAA